ATTTTATGTACCAATTCTTACATCTCCTACTACTGGTGGGGTAACCGCTAGTTTTGGTATGTTGGGAGATATCATTATTGCCGAACCCAATTCCTACATTGCATTTGCGGGTAAAAGAGTCATTGAACAAACATTGAATAAAACAGTACCCGAAGGTTCACAAGCGGCTGAATATTTATTCCAAAAGGGCTTATTCGACCTAATCGTACCGCGTAATCTTTTAAAAATAGTTCTTAGTGAATTATTTAAGCTTCACGCCTTCTTTCCTTTGAATTCAAATTCAATCAAGTAGAGTGCACTAAGTTCAATTATTTGATTTGTAGGAAACAAGTAATTAGCTTATCAAAAGAAAAGTAAATAAGAATGTAGTTTTCTTGGATGACCTAAGATCTAATTGTAAAAAGAATCAAAAGTTGTGGATAACTCTTTTTTTGTTACCAAGTTTCCCCATTAATAATTAATAAGTCTCTAGTAATTGAACAAAAGGGTGAGTTCTTTCGGGAAATTCCGTAAAAAAACTACGTATATAATCAAACTCAAATATGGAAAGGATAGATATATCGTTTTTTATCTTTCGTCATCCCCTAACAATAAAATTCCAATATGTAAATGAGTCATATCATAAATGATAGTGTAATAAAGCATCAATTTCGACCTTTGGCTAATTTGTAAGAAACTCTTTCTTTATTAAGATCTTTCTTTATTAAGATAAGAACAAGACACAAAGAAACGCAGAAAAATAAGAAAGTTGATTGTCATAGGTATTTTTCATATAGAAATAGAAAGACGAATAAGTCCATTTATTTAGTTCTATATTCCTTGGACTTTTTCTATATATCCACTATATAGATTTAGTTATATATTTATTTACTACTATATTACTAATAATTTTCAAATGGAATTAATTAGTATTATTGCATTAATTGATAATAACTACGACGAACTACAAATTAAGAATTATTCTGAATTATAATTAGAAATAAGAAATATTCAAAAAAAAAAAATAACAGGTGCAAATAGTCAATCGAGGTACCCCATTTTATGACAACTTTTAATTTTCCCTCTATTTTGGTGCCTTTAGTAGGCCTAGTATTTCCGGCTCTCGCAATGGCTTCTTTATTTCTTCATGTTCAAAAAAACAAGATTGTTTAGATCTGAGGGGACCTCATCTTAGCCATGTTTTTTTTTAACTTAGACTTGTAGCCTAACACAGATATTTATTTTGGGAAATGCAATAGGGTATAACATGTGATTTCCGCCGAAACAAAAACTCTTATGCCTGCAGAAAATGATCTATAGGTAAATGAATTCTAACTAGTTTCAAATAGATCAGTATCACTGGATGCCTAAATGTGTAAAGTTGGTGGATCTATATGTATCAATATATATATTGGGATCCTATGAAGGGTATGTTATTATTATTTTAGATCGAACCAATTTGATGAATTATTCCTTACTAAAGGTTCACCTCAAACTAGTACTAGTGCACATCCAACTAGTGCTAGTTGATGAGAGTTCCTTTGGAACTAAAAAAGGAAAATTTGGGGTATTCTCCCAATTCCAATAAAATGAAATTAGATCAAGTATGAGTTGGCGATCAGAACATATATGGATAGAACTTATAACTGGATCTCGAAAATTAAGTAATTTTTGCTGGGCCCTTATCGTTTTTTTAGGTTCATTAGGATTCTTATTGGTTGGAATTTCTAGTTATCTTGGTAGAAATTTACTATCTTTTTTTCCGTCTCAGCAAATCCTTTTTTTTCCACAAGGGATTGTGATGTCTTTCTATGGGATTGCGGGTCTCTTTATTAGTTCCTATTTGTGGTGCACAATTTCCTGGAATGTAGGTAGTGGTTATGATCGATTCGATAAAAAGGAAGGAATAGTGTGTATTTTTCGTTGGGGATTTCCTGGAAAAAACCGTCGCATATTCCTTAGATTCCTTATAAAGGATATTCAATCCGTTAGAATAGAATTAAAAGAGGGTATTTCTGCTCGCCGTGTCCTTTATATGGACATTAGAGGCCGGGGGGCTATTCCGTTGACCCGTACTGATGAGAATTTGACTTCACGAGAAATTGAACAAAAAGCCGCGGAATTGGCCTATTTCTTGCGCGTACCAATTGAGGTCCTTTGATAAAAGGAACTGGGCTGAAGAACGAATGCTTTCTCAGTAGTAGGGAAAAAAAGCATTCTTATATTTTTCTATAACTTACCTGAAGTTTCACCTGAACGTTCAGTCGAGCCAAACCCGGTGTATATGGAACAACTATAAAACAATTTTTTATAGGCGTATCTAAATCCATGCAACTCGATTTTACCAAGTCACAAATGAAACAACTAGAATCATTTTCATATAAAAAATGATTTCAAAAGGAAAAATACATTTCTTTGGAAATTTCAGATTTGTTCTAACTGATACTTTCTAGGAAGAGAAATCATAAAATGCAGATAAATCCTATCTTATTAATTATTTTCTTTTGGCCAATCCACCCTTCTTTTGTGTTCCTTACGAACTAATAATGGGGTTTTCTTAATAATGAGAACTGGCTTATGTCTTGTTTTGATGCCCGTTTTTTTGATCATCACAATATCTTTCTCTCAATTATTCTATTCTTGGCTATGGGTAATCTTACAATTTTTTCGAAATATTGACTATGTTTATAGAAAAGGAGTTCTTTCGTTTCCAAATTTCAATAATATTCATTTATTAAAGTACTTCTTTCGGTCAGTCATCGAAAGAAGACACTTGTTGGGGATTTGATGAATTAAGATATCTGGAAACAATATTTATTATTATTTCTTCATTCGAATTCGAAGTGGAGTCTTAGTTTATTTCTGTACTTTCTCTAGATGTTGAAAAAATAACAAATAAATCGATTTAATATAATACCTTGTCTAGAACTCATGTGTGAAAAAAATATTCGAACATAGAGAGTCGATTGGGTTAATTAACAATTCACAGATGAAAAATGGCAAAAAAGAAAGCATTGACTCCTCTTTTGTATCTTGCATCTATAGTATTTTTGCCCTGGTGGATTTCTCTCTCGTTTACAAAAAGTGTGGAATCTTGGGTGACTAATTGGTTGAATGCTGGTCAATCCGAAATTTTTTGGAATGATATTCAAGAAAAAAGTATTCTAGAAAAGTTCATAGAATTAGAGGAAATTCTCTTCTTGGACGAAATTATCAAGGAATATTCGGAAACACATCTACAAAAGCTTCCTATAGGAATCCAAAAAGAAACGATCCAATTAATCAAGATACACAATGAGGATCGTATCCATATGATTTTGCACTTATCGACAAATCTAATCTGTTTTGTTATTCTAAGCGTCTATTCTATTTTAGGGAATGAAGAACTGGTTATTCTTAACTCTTGGGCTCAGGAATTCCTATATAACTTAAGTGATACAATAAAAGCTTTTTTGATTCTTTTAATAACGGATTTATGTATCGGGTTTCATTCACCCCATGGGTGGGAACTAATGATTGGTTCTGTCTACAAAGATTTTGGATTTATTCATAATGATCAAATTATATCGGGTCTTGTTTCCACTTTTCCAGTTATTCTGGATACTCTTTTTAAATATTGGATTTTCCGTTATTTAAATCGTGTATCGCCGTCACTTGTAGTGATTTATCATTCAATGAATGATTGAGAAATGATCAATCAATATTAATCTAATCTAAAAAAACATTCTATCCGGGGGTTTTCATCCCAGAGTATTCCAGTAAAATGATTCCAGTAAATAGCAGAATCGTGGATAGTGACCTATACTAGTGACCTACCCAACTTATTGTAGAAATTTTCGGATCAACGATTAGACCATGCAAACTCGAAATACTTTTTCTTCGATAAAGGAACAGATTACTCGATCTATTTCGGTATCGCTTATGATATATATTATAACTCATACGTCAATTTCAAGTGCATATCCCATTTTTGCGCAGCAGGGTTATGAAAATCCACGAGAAGCGACTGGACGTATTGTATGTGCCAATTGCCATTTAGCTAATAAGCCCGTGGATATTGAGGTTCCACAAGCGGTACTTCCCGATACTGTATTTGAAGCAGTTGTTCGAATTCCTTATGATAAGCAAGTGAAACAAGTTCTTGCTAATGGCAAGAAAGGAGGTTTGAATGTGGGGGCTGTTCTTATCTTACCGGAGGGGTTTGAGTTAGCTCCTGCCGATCGGATTTCTCCCGAGATGAAAGAAAAGATAGGAAATTTATCTTTTCAAAACTACCGCCCTGCTAAAAAAAATATTCTTGTGATAGGGCCTGTCCCCGGTCAGAAATATAGTGAAATCACCTTTCCTATTCTTTCTCCTGATCCCGCTACTAAGAAAGATGCTTACTTCTTAAAATATCCTATATACGTAGGCGGGAATAGGGGAAGGGGTCAGATTTATCCCGACGGAAGCAAGAGTAATAATACGGTTTATAATGCGACAGGGGCGGGTATAGTAAGTAAAATCATACGAAAAGAAAAGGGGGGATATGAAATATCCATAACCGATCCGTCGGATGGACGTCAAGTGGTTGATATTATCCCTCCAGGACCAGAACTTCTTGTTTCAGAGGGTGAATCCATCAAAGTGGATCAACCATTAACCAGTAATCCTAATGTTGGTGGGTTTGGGCAGGGCGATGCTGAAATAGTACTTCAAGATCCATTACGTGTCCAAGGTCTTTTATTCTTCTTGGGATCTGTTATTTTGGCACAAATCTTTTTGGTTCTTAAAAAGAAACAATTCGAGAAGGTTCAATTGGCCGAAATGAATTTCTAGACTCGCGGATTTATTGACATCAAGTTCGTAAAAAGAACCCCATTTTTTTGGATTATGTATGATAAAAAAACGAAATTCTTAAAAACTTTTTATTTACTTTGTTTATTTACTTTGTTATGATTGCTAGATTTCAATGTTCTAAGTCATAAAACCAAGGCATTAGATTTTATTTCAAATAGAATCAAGTTGGGATAGATATTAGC